TCATTAATGAGAGGTGAATCTTATGATACAGAAGAGAAAGGTGAAGAAATATACAGAAGTATACACTTTAGGTCAACATATATGTATGTCTGCTCACAAAGCGAGAAGAGTAATTGATCAAATTCGTGGGCGGTCCTATGAAGAAACACTTATGATACTAGAACTTATGCCTTATCGAGCATGTTATGCCATTTTAAAATTGGTTTATTCTGCAGCAGCAAATGCTAATCACAATAAGGGTTTGAACGAAACAAGTTTAATCATTAGTAAAGCCGAAGTCAACGAGGGCACAACTGTGAAAAAATTAAAGCCCCGGGCTCGAGGACGGGGTTATCCTATAAAAAGATCCACTTGTCATATAACTATTGTATTGAAAGATATATCTTTAGATGAAGAGGAAGAAATAGATAAAAGGAAATTCTATAAATTAGAGCTGAGGAATACTTAAAGGAAGAATATTTTATATTATAAAAAATACAAATACGCTATATTATGTTATGCTTAAAAAAAATAGAATGAATAAAAAAAAAATACAAACAGATGTCACGTTTCACGATATATATAGTAGTGGGGGACTATGGGACAAAAAATAAATCCACTTGGTTTCAGACTTGGTACAACCCAAGGTCATCATTCTCTTTGGTTTGCACAACCAAAAAATTATTCAAAGGATCTACAAGAAGATCAAAAAATACGAGATTGTATCAAAAATTATGTGCAAAATAATATGAAAATATCCTCTAATGTAGAGGGAATTGCACGTATAGAGATTCAAAAAAGAATCGATTTGATTCAGGTCATAATCTATATGGGATTCCCCAAGTTATTAATAGAAGACAGGACTCGAAGAATCGAAGAATTACAGACGTATGTACAAAAAGAACTCACTTGTGTAAACCGAAAACTCAACATTGCTATTACAAGAATTGCAAATCCTTACGGGCACCCCAATATTCTTGCAGAATTTATAGCCGGACAATTAAAGAATAGAGTTTCATTTCGCAAAGCAATGAAAAAAGCTATTGAATTAACTGAACAGGCAGGTACAAAAGGGATTCAAGTACAAATTGCAGGGCGTATCGACGGAAAAGAAATTGCACGTGTTGAATGGATCCGAGAAGGTAGAGTTCCTCTACAAACCATTCGAGCTAAAATTGATTATTGTTCCTATGCAGTTCGAACTATCTATGGGGTATTAGGCATCAAAATTTGGATATTTGTAGACGAGGAATAATAAGAACTTACTTGACTTATATTTAGTTATATCTGGTGATAAAACAAAAAATGGCAAACTCTTTCATTCTTTTTCTGATAAATAAAAAAAAAAAAAGAACAATTCTATAAGGTTGAATAAAAATTCGATTAATCATTTGATATAATTGCTATGCTTAGTGTGTGACTCGTTGGTTTTTTTAGGGTTGGGATTCAAAAAAATGGACAGCCCATAGTACAAACTGATAACTATAGAACTAATAACCAACTCATCACTTCGTGTTATCTGGATAGAAAGAACCAGTCAAGATATGATATATAAGTCATATCATTGTAGCAACTGAAATCTTTTTTACATAAACAAACAAAAAAAAATCTGATTATGGGTTGTAAAGCAATATAAAGTATACAGATAAATGGAAGGGTGAGAGAAAGATAGAAAAAGAATATTAATGATATAGAATTCCAATATGTAAGGTCTATGAGTCATCTCATATAAAGGGAATGTAATAAAGCATCAATACTGATTGATCCATAATTAGACAAATCCGTGCATAGAACAAAAAATCAAGAGCCCCGAGCCAATAAAGACTGAGAAGGTTGACTCAAGAATAAATTTAATTGGAGGCTCCGTTGTAAAATTCAGACCTAATCATTAATCGAGAAGTGGTGGGAACGACAGAACCTGTGAATGCATAAGATTCTATTGAAAACGAATCCTAATGATTCATTGAGTAGGATGGCGGAACGAACCAGAAACCTATTCATTTATTCTGAGAGGTCATGTCATAGACTAATCTTACAACTGAATGTTGAAAGAGTAAATATTCGCCCGCGAATTTTTTTTTATTTCTAAATTTTAGTCGATTCGAAATAAAAGGAAAAACAAAATAAAGATTCATTATAGCGTTCTACCAAAACGACATTATCTATAAATAGAATACGTGTTAAATTATATATTAAAACACAAAAAATTTCTAATTTATAATCGATTAGATCAAATTTCAAAGAATCCCACGATTCCATATATTATTAACCGTGTATTTTTTTTTGTTTAATTATTTAAAATTGTTTAATTCGCGAGGAGCTGGATGAGAAGAAACTCTCGTGTCCGGTTCTGTAGTAGAGATGGATGGAATTGCTAAACAACCATCAACTATAACCCCAAAAGAACCAGATTCCGTAAACAACACAGAGGAAGAATGAAAGGAATATCTTATCGAGGTAATCGTATTTGCTTCGGTAGATATGCTCTTCAAGCGCTTGAACCCGCTTGGATCACATCTAGACAAATAGAAGCAGGGCGGCGAGCAATGACACGAAATGCACGCCGCGGTGGAAAAATATGGGTACGCATATTTCCAGACAAACCTGTTACAGTAAGACCTACAGAAACACGTATGGGTTCGGGGAAAGGATCTCCCGAATATTGGGTAGCTGTCGTTAAACCCGGTAGAATACTTTATGAAATGAGCGGAGTAGCAGAAAATATAGCTAGAAGGGCTATTTCAATAGCGGCATCTAAAATGCCTATACGAACTCAATTCATTCTTTCTGGATAGGAATGTAGAAACAAACGAAAGGGGTTTTTGGGATGAAAAAAAAAACAATTGCAGATTTCTTTTTTTGTTTTGAACAAATAATATTTCTTTTTTTTATTTATACCTTTGCATTGAAAAAGAAAAAACCGATAAAAAAATGATATGATTCAACCTCAAACCCATTTGAATGTAGCGGATAACAGCGGGGCCCGAGAATTGATGTGTATTCGAATCATAGGAGCTAGTAATCGACGATATGCTCATATTGGTGACATTATTGTTGCTGTAATCAAGGAAGCAGTACCAAATACACCTCTAGAAAGATCAGAAGTGGTCCGAGCTGTCATTGTACGTACTTGTAAAGAACTCAAACGCGACAACGGTATGATAATACGATATGATGACAACGCTGCGGTTGTTATTGATCAAGAAGGAAATCCAAAAGGAACCCGAATTTTCGGCGCGATCGCCCGGGAATTAAGACAGTTAAATTTCACTAAAATAGTTTCATTAGCACCTGAAGTATTATAGGGGAAGACCTTAATATAGTATTTGAATGAAATTGATTAAATTTATTTAATTAATTAGTAAATTGTTTATCTATCACGTATATATCTTTAATAATTCATAAATATTAAAAAAAAAAAAAAGAATTCATAAATATTAAAAAATTCAGAAAAAAAGAAAAAGAGCATGTTGATTATATCAAAATTCGGGGGAAACAAAAATCTTAGTTTATCATGAGTAAAGACACTATTGCTGACATAATAACCTCTATACGAAATGCTGACATGAATAAAAAAAGAACAGTTCGAATACCATCTACTAACATCACTGAAAATATTGTTAAAATCCTTTTACAAGAAGGTTTTATTGAAAACGTGAGAAAACATCAAGAAAGCAATAAATATTTTTTGGTTTTAACCCTACGACATAGAAGAAATAGGAAAGGACCATATAGAACTGTTTTAAATTTAAAACGGATCAGTCGACCCGGTCTACGAATATATTCTAACTATCAACGAATTCCTAGAATTTTAGGCGGAATGGGGGTTGTAATTCTTTCTACTTCTCGAGGTATAATGACAGACCGAAAGGCTCGACTAGAAGGAATCGGCGGAGAAGTTTTGTGTTATATATGGTAATCTTTCTAATAGCCGACACGGTCATATTTGTGAAAAAAGAGAAAGGACAAGTTTATAATATTATCCCTCTTACATTAGTTGATACTTCAAAGCGGTTTTACCTGGAATGAAACAACAAAAATGGATTCATGAGGGTTTAATTACTGAACAACTTACCGATGGTATGTATCTTCCGGATTCGTTTAAATAACAAAAAAATTATTCTGGTTTTTGTTTCGTAAAGGATTTCATGTAGTTTTATACGTATACTACCAGGAAATAGACTAAAAATTGAGGTAAGTCCTTATGATTCAACCAAAGGGCGTATAATTTAGAGACTTCAAAGCAAAGACTTGAATGATTAGGCGGTTTTTTCAATTTCAACATTCTTTCGTGAGGATACAATTCGAAATTAAAAATTTCAAGAAACTTATTTTCTTCCAATAAGTAGATTCGGAATTAAAAAAAGGAATGACAAATATGAAAATAAGGGCCTCCGTTCGTAAAATTTGTGAAAAATGTCGATTGATCCGTAGGCGGGGACGAATTATAGTAATTTGTTCTAACCCGAGACATAAACAAAGACAAGGATAATCTTTCTAAAACAAAAAGACTCTCGAAATCTAAAGGACCCGATGTACAGATGTACAAATAAATAAATAAAATAAGTAAAAAAAAAAAAAAAAAAGAATAAGGATCTGTTTTGACATGAAATGGATATATCCATATATCTCTGACTTATATTTATGAGATGATAAAATATGGCAAAACCTATACCAAAAATTGGTTCGCGTAGAAATAGACGTATTGGTTCACGTAAGAATACACGTAGAATCCCCAAGGGAGTTATTCATGTTCAAGCAAGTTTCAACAATACCATTGTGACTGTTACAGATGTACGGGGTCGAGTAATTTCTTGGTCCTCTGCCGGGGCTTGTGGATTCAAGGGTACAAGAAGGGGTACACCATTTGCCGCTCAAACCGCAGCAGGAAATGCTATTCGGACAGTAGTGGATCAAGGTATGCAACGAGCAGAAGTTATGATAAAAGGCCCGGGTCTCGGAAGAGATGCGGCATTAAGAGCTATTCGTAGAAGTGGTATACTATTAAGTTTCATACGGGA